TATTTTATTTAACTATATTTAGAAAATTAAAATAGATTTTTTTCTCAATTGGAAATTTCCAATTGAGAAAAAAAGTGATACTTAGTATTAAAAAAGTGATACTTAGTATTATTAGAATTAAGTCCCAGGCCTTATGCTTATGTCATGTCAATTGCGAAATATCTCGTTTGTTGTAACACTTCCTAAAAAACTATTCCATTGGACTAACAATGGGAAGGAAGAAGGCGAGTCGTTCTGCTAATTCCCCATTCTCCAATCAGTCCTTCCCATGGGTTAGTGTCCCACCAAATAATTGGAGGAGTGAAATCCTAATCGAATTCAAAAAAAGCAGTAAGTCCAAGGAAATAAACTAATAAAAAATACGTATTTTTTTTTTCGGATTAAACAAAGGGATTCGCAAATAAAAGTGCTAACGCTACAACCAGTCCATAAATTGTTAAAGCTTCCATAAAAGCCAGACTAAGCAATAAAGTACCTCGTATTTTTCCCTCCGCCTCGGGCTGTCTCGCGATCCCTTCTACAGCTTGGCCCGCAGCAGTACCTTGACCAACCCCAGGTCCAATAGAAGCAAGCCCGACGGCCAACCCAGCAGCAATAACGGAAGCGGCAGAAATCAGTGGATTCATGATAAGTTCCTCACACCAAAATAAGTAAATAGTTAATGATACAATCAACCAATAAATTATGACTTAATTATTCCATCGCTAAGATCTATACAGTCGAAGGAAATAAGAACTCGGAATTGAAGTAATAATATTATTATTGAATCATCAGAACGGCTTCGATATTTCTTTTTTAGTTTTTATTCACAGAATTTTTTTGAATCCATACCATTCTTTTTGAATTTTTCGTTTTTTCTTATTTTCTTGATTGAATCTCTTTATTCAATAGTCACTTTATTTTATTCATTTAATATTCAATTCACAACTACAAAGGAAATGGGGGGGATTCCATTGGAATTCCTATCTAAATTAACAGTAATAGAGCCGCAGCCGCTTAGATATTACATATATAACTAATTAATATCTAATATTACATATACATGTGTTTCTTGGATAACGTAAATCAACCATTCATATCTTACATTCAATCGGATTATAGAATCATTCTTCGAAACATTCACAAGAGTTGTCTTATACTAATTAGAGTACATACATCTAGTTCGGCCCCCCCTAACCAATCCATTTTTTTTTATAAATTTGAATTTAGTTTTTTGTAAATCTTTATTTTTTCTTTTTTTACTCGCCGACGCAGGTACAATCAATCTACATGGACAAATTCGTTAGATCGAATCGTTGCATCGAAATAGAAGTATTTGATTGATCTAAGTTCAGGTAATTTATTATTTATTAAAATTCTCTTTTGGTCAACCGTTTAATTGGATGAAATCAACTTGAATGGGAATTTTTCTATATAACAATAGCATCTTTTTTAAAATAGCACACTATAATACTATAAGTATTACAATCCTAATTATTATTCAGATTATGATTACTAATATCTAATAATATTGAATATTGGAATTAAATGAACAAAACAATATAAAGATAGTATTCATTGGGGGGGATAAATAGACCGAACTGGAATTTTAGGAAAAAGATCTTTTCGATCTCTTTCCTTTTTTTTACTTCCCCTTTTGTTTGTTGCAATTCCCTAATACCGCTAATATCTTATTTTTGACTATTACTTCTATACTTTATATAGTTTATATTTATATAATTTATCTAATATATTTTTATATATTATGCTCCTTAAGCAGATTATCTTGATACGCACATATATTGCGTAAGGCTTAAACTAAAAAAAGACTATTTCGAAAACTAGTCAATGATGACCCTCCATGGATTCGCCTATATAAGCCGCAGCTAAAGTTGCAAAAATAAGAGCTTGAATACCGCTTGTAAATAATCCAAGTAACATGACGGGTATAGGAACCACTGAAGGTACTAAAGAAACAAGAACAAGAACTACTAATTCATCAGCTAATATATTTCCGAAAAGTCGAAAACTAAGCGATAGGGGTTTTGTGAAATCTTCTAAAATATTAATGGGTAAAAGGATTGGAGTTGGTTGAATGTATTTACCAAAATAACCTAATCCTTTTTTACTAAGACCCGCATAGAAATATGCTACTGACGTGAGTAAAGCTAAAGCAACAGTAGTATTTATATCATTTGTAGGCGCGGCTAATTCCCCATGAGGTAACTGTATGATTTTCCAAGGTAAAAGAGCACCCGACCAATTCGAAACAAAAATAAATAGAAACAAAGTTCCAATAAAGGGAACCCATGGACCGTATTCTTCGCCAATCTGAGTTTTGCTCACATCTCGAATGAATTCAAGAACATATTCGAAGAAATTCTGACTGTCAGTAGGAATGGTTTGTGGATTACGAACAGCTATAATGGCTGAACCTAATAAGATAGCAATTACAACCCAAGAAGTAATAATTACTTGGGCATGGACTTGAAAACCTCCTATTTTCCAATAGAAATGTTGGCCGACTTCCACACCGGATATATCGTATAAGCCTTTTAGTGTGTTGATATAACATAATAGAACATTCATATTGCCCTCTGAAAAAAATAGAACTTTAAAAAGAATTATTTTGATTCAACCTTCTCTTTTTTCGACTTGCCTAGTTGACTTATATATATTTGTATACCAATTAATTACATAATATCCATTACATAATATCCATTACATAATATCCCTAGTTACTTGTATCTCTTTTAGGAATCATAACCGATTTCATAAATCTATGGAGTTCCCAAAAGAATTTTTTTATTTTATTATTCATTATTAATATGAATCAAGGATTTCGTATATAACTAGAACGACCCTCACAAATTGCAAATACTAATTTGTTAAGAATTAATCGGATTGAAGCTATCGCGTCATCATTTGCTGGGATCGAAATATCAGCGAGATCTGGGTCACAATTTGTATCGATTAAACAAATCGTTGGAATTCCCAAAATCATACATTCTCGAAGAGCCATATATTCTTCTTGCTGATCAACGATTATTACAATATCGGGTAATCCAGTCATATATTTGATCCCGCCCAGATATGTTTGCAAGTGAGATAATTGTCTCTTCAACATAGCTGAATCTCTTTTCGGAAGACGATTGAGTCTCCCCATCTTTTGTTCCGTTCTCAAGTCCCTGAACTTATGAAGTATCGTTTCCGTAGTATACCAATTCGTTAACATACCGCCTAGCCATTTTTTATTAACATAATGACAACGGGCCCTTATTGCAGCCCGTGCTACTGAATCGGCTGCTTTATTTTTGGTACCAACAATTAAGAATTGCTTTCCCCTACTTGCTGTATCAAAAACTAAATCACAAGCTTCTGATAAAAAACGGGCAGTTCTAATAAGATTTATAATATGAATACCTTTACGCTTTGAAGAGATATAAGGTTCCATTCTAGGATTCCATTTACTAGTACCATGACCAAAATGAACTCCTGCTTCCATCATTTCTTCCAAATGGATGTTCCAATATCTTCTTGTCATTTATTTATCCACACCTCCTTTCTTTTTATTAAAAAAAAGAGAGACGAGGTGCCCTGAAATAGAAATAAATAATTGTTCCGATGGAACCTTCGTTTCTACCTCTAACGGATATTGGCCATTGATACATGATTCAAACCATTAATATTAATTTCTTTCTATTCTATTTGTTATTTTATTATCTTTATTACTATATACCAAATAAAAATAAAAAAAAAAAAATGACCGCAAATACAAATAGCTAAAAAGAAAGGGGGTGAATCCGCTCTTAGGAATCATTCAACCCTCGAAATGATTGTCTCAGTGTATCGTGTAAATTCCTTGAAATGAAAAAATAAAATAATTCTCTGTGGTGGAACAAAATATCTCGCATTTCTGCCTCGAATAGTTTATTGTTTTTGGTTTCCAAAGGAATGTTGGTATGTTGCCTTGAACGTTGCACTAATTCGTTGAATCCCGTACCAACGGGTATCATCCCCCCTAGAACAACGTTCTCTTTCAGACCTTTCAACCAATCGATACGACCCCGGAGAGCGGCTTTTGCTAAAACTCGAGCAGTTTCTTGAAAACTTGCTTCGGATATAAAACTTTGAGTATTTAGAGATGCTTTCGTTATTCCCAATAAGATAGCTCGGTAACAGATCGCTTCTTCCAAAGCGCGCCCTGTTCGTTCCGCCCGCAACAATTCAATCAGTTCTCCGGGTGAAAAAACATTAGACATTCCCTCTTCTGAAACCAACACTTTTGATGTTATTTGACGCACAATAATTTCTATATGTCGATTATGAATCTGCACCCCCTGAGATCTATAAACTTTTTGGATCTTATTAACCAAAGAGATACGCCCTTGCACTATAGTTAGCTCAGCACCAATCAAGAATCTCCAAGGAATTCCAATAATTTTTGTTATACTCTTGTTCCAACCCTCAATTCTCTTTTCTAGGTTCATCGATATTGAATCAATCGAACGCACTTCTAACACTTGTTCCACTTTTGGAAGACCTTGCGTTATATCCCTAGATCTCGATTTTTCATATATAAATGTAACTAATGTATCTCCTTCGTAAAGGATTTCTCCATAATGGCCATGAACGGTTGCTCCCGGAGTGGCCAAATAAGCTTTAGCTGATCTTATTACTACAGAGTCAATTTGAACAATTAGAACTTGACCCGATTTTAAGTGCGGTCCGTTTTTGGCTATACATAAATTTTCACAAATAAACTGCCCAAGGCTAATTATTCTAGACGCTTCTTCACAATAATTATGATGGAGAAAATTCCAATTCAAATTGAATGGATTCAAAACGATGTTACCGCGCGGATCGGGATTATTATAAATAGAAACCCTACCATTTTCATCCATTAAATAATATTTAAGCACTTGAAAAGTCTCTTTGAAATTGTCAAGTTGTAAATATTTAGTTACCGAGATCTGATTATAAGTTATTAAATGGTAAAATGAATAAAAATGCGCAATTTG